TTCCGGAGAATTAGACGGTCTTCCCGAGCAGGCCTTTTATTTGGTGGGTAATATCGATGAAGCTACCGCGAAAGCTATGAACTTAGAAGGGGAGAACAAATTGAAGAAATGACCTTAAATCTTTGTGTACTGACTCCTAATCGAATTATTTGGGATTCAGAAGTGAAAGAAATCATTTTATCTACTAATAGTGGTCAAATTGGCGTATTACCAAACCACGCCCCTATTGCCACAGCGGTAGATATAGGTCTTTTGAGAATACGCCTCAACGACCAATGGTTAACGGTGGCTCTGATGGGTGGTTTCGCTAGAATAAGTAATAATGAGATCACCATTTTAGGAAATGATGCGGAGATGAGTACTGACATTGATCCGCAAGAAGCTCAACAAGCTCTTGAAATAGCTGAAGCTAACTTGAGTAGAGCTCAGGGTAAGAGACAAGCAATTGAGGCGAATCTAGCTCTCAGACGAGCTAGGACACGAGTAGAGGCTGTGAATGTTATTTCCTACTAGTCAAATACATCAAAATAATCAAAAGAAGTTCTAAAGAACTTCTTTATTATACACCACATTTTGATTCCGCCAATTGAACACAATCAAGTCTAATCTGATGATACAACGAAAAAAAGAAGATGGGTAGAAAAACTTATTAGATACCATTGACTCTGGTATCTAATAAGTTCTACCTACTATTGGATTTGAACCAATGACTCCCGCCGTATGAAAGCAATACTCTAACCACTGAGTTAAGTAGGTTATTTATCATCACAAAAAAAGGACCCATCACTTCGGGGATTATAGGTGGAATATTATTTCTAAGCAATACCAATCCGCTAACAGGAAACGGATCAGAGAACTATCATGTGGGATCCTATCTTGACAAGAAATTATCTATATGTTAAGATATCTATGACAAGGGCTATAGCTCAGTTAGGTAGAGCACCTCGTTTACACGTGCGCCAATGCTTTTCAAGGGAGCCCATTATGCAATGAACATAATTGATCTTATTGAGAAATCGATGTCTTACTCCATAGATTCGAGAGAACAAGAGAACAACAGCCTGACAAATATTTGATTCGGTTTAATTCGAGCGCGAATTCAGGTGCCAAATCAAATAAAACCCGCCATTGATTTGCTAATTGATAAGGTAAATACCGAGTCCATTCACATTCAATGCTGGGCATAATGAGTATAAGGGACTCAAAAGAACCTCTTTTCGTCCTATGAACTTTAAGGTGTATGAAGTCTCATATTTGACTCTTGCTGCGGAGCGATAGAGACTCCATTTAACTTAGGTTGATCTAGGCCGGAGGCAGACCTAAGTCAAGGTAACCCTTCTTTGAAACACTTTGGTATTGCTCCTAGATCAGAATACAAATGATGAATCAGAGCACATGGAACCATCTTATTATCTTCCTGTAAAGAAAAAATATGGTGGACTAACTGATCTTTACATCAATCAGTTGATGAAAGAGCCCAATGCAACAAAATGCATGTTGGGTCTTTGAAACAGTTCGAATCATTTCGATAATAATCAGTTTGATCTGTTTTACCGAGAAGGTCTACGGTTCGAGTCCGTATAGCCCTAACGCATTCCATTTTTGTATAGTATAGACATTCTATTTTAGTTTAGTATAGTTTTCATTTCCTCATTAGTACTTGTTTATGGGCTGGCCGGTTCCTTTGTCCATAGAAATGAAAGCATTACCACATGCTCATGTAAATACATAGCACAGGGACAGGAAAAAAAATTCATTCCAACGGATCCAATCGCTATTTGTAAAATCTCGGGTAAAATACCTATCCTTCTTCATTAATCTTCATGGATGAATTACATATGACTTTTTTCCTGTCCATGATCAAAGAGTTACTCATATACTTTTGTTTTGGTATACCCAATCCCAGTCAATTTATGAAGTGAAAATCATGACATGATCCTATCCTGTCTAAAAATTTCATCCTGACCCAACCAAAGCGAATCCTAAACCCCAATTGGTTATTTCAAAGATAATGCAGAGATAATGAATTGGTCCTTAATGTATCGACGTTCTTTCTTCTATATTCTATGAGTTGAGTTGGTTTGGGGGTTTGGTCTGTCGAATTGTTCGATAATGTGTGATTCTTTCTATTAGAAGTATCTTATGTAGATCATTTATGATTCCACCGATTCATTCTACCATTCTGTGGTATCTTTCATTGTGTAGTGTAAGTTTGCCCCAAAACAAACCCCCCTTTTTTGTAGCGAAACCTAACCCATCGATTGGTCTTACTAAGTGTTATTGCTGTAACAAAACAAACAAGTATTTTTGTTCATCCCAAATCGTGGTCTTTCTTTAGTACTCGATTCTTTTTATTTCTGAGAGGGTCAGTGGGTATAGTACAAATTCCAAGTTTCGAATTTTTTTTGGTATAGAAAGATCTGAGTTGTTCTATGTAAAGGTTCCTCGCAACTCAACGGATTGAATCAAATCAATAAAGTAAGGAAAATAGAAATGAAAT